ATCTCCAAGATCGTTTTTTTTTTTTTGGAAAAAAGAGAATAGATTCTCTATTTTTATACCCTATATCCTAAAATTTGAATTTTATTTGACGTCGAAAACCAAAGTAGTTTTTCAAAATCGAAAAAAAAAAAATTGTAATAAAAAATGAAGTTATTATTATCTTATCCATTATTTTCTTACTTATCAATCATTTTATTATACCTACTTGTTGATATTATAGAGGATCAAAAAAAGGTTTTTCATTTACGAAAAATAGTTATAATCGGAAAACCAGGCGATATGAATTGTGTCTATTCACAAATTTTCATGTTTGAATCAAGGGTTCATACTGTAAGACTTGTCTGATTTTATCAATTATTTCTTATTTATTATTAAAATATAAAATATTAGAAGAATTTTTTTTTTTTTTCGAAAAAATCATTCATTTTTCTAGGACAAGATGAAAGATCTTATCGAAAACTTACAGCAGCTTGCCAAACAAAGGCTAATAGAAAAAAGAGTAGAGGTATGACTGGCATAAAATCTACGATTGGACTCAAAAAAGCGTAGGCCTCAGGTAATTTGGCAAAGAAAAAACTACTCGAATAAAAGGCAGAATTAAGGCAGATCAAACTAAAGATATTAAGCATAACAGGCATTTTATTTTTATTGCATTTTGATTGAGTTATTGATATTGATAGAAAGAAAAAATGAAGAAAAAATCCTTCTTTTTTTTTTTAACTTACTCACTCAATCAAAAAACCTTCTATTCTCAATGGAGAATAGAAAAAATTCTACTTTCATACAATATCTTAATGGAATTCTATGTAATGATCAATAAATTCGTTTGAATTCTATATCTACACGTGTCAAAATACTAACAACAGAATCGAATTTCTTTTTTCGACAGTTAGGCTGGAATTGACGAATAATCAATAACAATATTAGTGTTTATTAATGTCGAGTAGAAATCTAAATGGGGCGTGGCCAAGTGGTAAGGCATCGGGTTTTGGTCCCGCTATTCGGAGGTTCGAATCCTTCCGTCCCAGAGCATATGTAATTTAAGATTGCATTTTTCTGTTTCTAAAATTGAATATTGAATAGAATTGTATTCTTTCTGCTAATGATTTTAACCAAAATGAATCTTATTTTTTTTTTCACATTGCATCAAATAAAGGAGGATAAGTATTCAAATGACACGTGGATACAAGTGAATCCATTGCAGATTTAGGCAAGATGAGATTCTAGATTACACTTTTTTGAATTTCAAAATCCAAAAAAGTGTGTTTTTAATCATATATACATCCCCTATAATTCTAATATTCATATATAATATAGAAATTAATTAGTTCTTTTTTTATTCATCCCGAAAAATAAATTTTATTTTTCCAATCTAATTTTTTATTAAATTTCGATTTCTTTTATTGATTCTTTTAGTATTATTAAACTCAAAAAGAAAGATGGATTTTTATTTCTTAGGGATGTCGCCTTTATTTTAAATTCTAAAAAAAAAAATAAGATTACATTACTAATAACTTAAGATATATTCTATATCCATGTATTGACTGTCCTGACTGAACCAATGACTATTCATGATTCCATAATTGAATCAACCGCATACCGGTTCCAAATTTGAGGAATGTTATGGTAAAACTTCGTTTGAAACGATGTGGTAGAAAGCAACGTGCGACTTGAAGGACATGATCTGTTGTGGATTCTTATATCCATCATTCTATAATAAAGGATGCTCTTGACTCGACATCTTTTGCTCTGTTTCACTCGACGCCGCATTGCACTTTTTGTTGGGGTGTAATGGAAATAGTACATGATGGAGCTCGAGTAATAAAGTATTGAGCTATTTCTCAAGGGAAAAGAGAAGGGTCTAGGGTTAGCGTCAATCAATAAGTTGGAACAACTTCGTAAGTATATCTTTGACAGATAAATCGAAAGGATCAAAATAAAACAAGTTTCAAATCCCAAAGGAAAGTCTTTTGTTGGAATTGATAAGACTTTTTTGAGAAATTAAAAATTATATATATCGTGGGTAATCCGCTGTTAGTATGATTCCTTTTTTTGATAGAAAAAAATAACAAAAAGGCATGTTGCTGCCATTTTTGAAAGGATTCAAAATCAACGAAGTAATGTCTAAACCCAATGATTCAAAAAAAAAAAAAAGATAAAGATTTCCGTAACAAGGAAATACCCTTTCTAATTGTTAATTGTCGTAACAATTGGATTTGGATTGGAATACTGAATTCAACTTGATTATAAATGAAATAAAAGGGTATTTGAGACTGCTCAATAAATGAAAGAAATGCCAAAGGATTTTCTTTTGAGCTATTTTATTTATATTTAAGAGTTATTCAACTTGAGTTATGAGTATACAAATGATTTTTTTAGGAAATAAATAGTAAATAAATAAAAAGACCTTAATTCTTAGTCTAATTCATTTATTTTTTTTATGGACTTATTTGATTGGTCATTATAATTTATATATATCTAACTTTGAATCATTTTTCTCGAGCCGTACGAGGAAAAAACCTCCTATACGTTTCCAGGGGGGGATCTAATCTATCCCAATGAGCCGTCTATCGAATCGTTGCAATTGATGTTCGGTCCCGAAGAGAGGGAAGAGATTTGCAGAAAGTGGGTTTTTATGATCCAATAAAAAATCAAACTTATTTAAATGTTCCTGCTATTCTAGATTTTCTTGAAAAAGGTGCTCAACCAACAGAAATTGTCTATGATATTTTAAAGAGAGCGGAGGTTTTTAACGAAGTTCAATTAATGAAATAAAAAACAACGATAATGTGGTTGTAGTTTGGTAGAACCTTTTTTTATTCCTTTTCTATTCTTGTATATTTTTTATGTAGTGCCAATTCAACGCAAAAATTTGTTTATATATTTCACTTTTTTTTCTACTTCGCTTTCAAAATAACAAAACAATATATAATATATATCTTATTTCCTTTTTTAATATAATATTCATATTGACAAGAGTATATTGAACAAATATAATTTATAATTCAATTTTGAAGTAAAAATAAATAAGAAATAAAAAAGTTTATTTCCGCCCAATAAATAGGTTTTTTATTCAAGGATTCATTGAATTTTTTGTGATATAGAGTTTGATCTAAAAAATAGAGAATATTTGCTCTATAAATGTATTTTATCTAATAATTTTTTGTATTGTCATCTGATCTGTTTGTTTTTATGTTCCGAATCAATTAGAAAACTTTGTTTCGATGTTTTGCTAATTCAAAGTTTTGCTTCTAATCCATTTGATTTTTATCTTGATTGTATCTACATAACATATCTCTTTTTCGGGTTGCTAACTCAACGGTAGAGTACTCGGCTTTTAAGTGCGGCTACAATTTTTACATATTTGGATGAAGCAAGGAATTCGTCTACATCATCGGTAGAGTTTATAAGACCACGACTGATCCTGAACGGAAATAAATGGAAAAAAGAGCATGTCGTATCAATATAAAATTCGGAAAATACTTCATTCTTACTAAATTGGTACAAAATTCTATTTGAATTTTTGTATGGGAACGAAATGAATTCAAACTTAGGTCAATTGAATAAATGGATCGAACCTTAAGGTTCAAATTATGAAGAAAGAAAAAACAACGAGCTTATTTTCATAATTTGAATAATTTCCCGATCTAATTAGATGTTAAAAAAAATTAGTGCCTGATGCGGGAAAGGATTCTCCCACGAGTGGATACTTTGTTTTTTATAGTGAATCCTAATTATTTGATTATCCAATCTTTATTAAGGAGATGGAGCTGAATGTGTAAAAGAAAGAGTATATTGATAAAATAAAATACTTTATTCCAAAGTCAAAAGAGCGATTGGATTGAAAAAATAAAGGATTTCTAACCATCTTATTTTGTTATAAGATTATAAGATAAAAAAAGAAATTAGATGAAAAAAGAGAATCCGCGGATGAATTTACTCGTCTCCGGGGTATCTATTATTTCATAATAAAATACCTTGTTTTGACTGTATCGCACTATGTATCATTTGATAATCCAAGAAACCCTCTATTTTTATTTTTGTTTTCGGTCTAAATAAATAAAAAATGGAAGAATTCCAAAGACATAGAGAACTAGATAGGTCTTGGCAACATAACTTTTTCTATCCACTTATCTTTCAGGAATATATTTATGCATTTGCATATGATCATGGTTTAAATAAATTGATTTTGTTGGAAAATGCAGTCGCCAAGAAATACAGTTTACTAATTGTAAAACGTTTAATTACTCGACTGTATCAACAAAATCATTTGATTCTTTCTGCTAATGATTCAAACCAAAATGAAATTTTTGGGCACAAACCAAAAAAGAATTTGTATTCGCAAATGATAACAGAAGGGTTTGCAGTCATTGTGGAAATTCCATTTTCCTTACTATTAATATCTTCCCTAGAGGGAAAAGAAATAGTAAAATCTCCTAATTTGCAATCAATTCATTCAATATTTCCTTTTTTAGAAGACAAATTCTTACATTTAAATTATGTGTTAGATATATTAATACCTTACCCCGCTCATCTAGAAATCTTGGTTCAAACTCTCCGATACTGGTTGAAAGATGCTTCTTCTTTGCATTTATTACGATTCTTTCTTTATGAGTGTCGTAATTGGATTAGTCTTATTACTCCAAAAAAATCAATTTCCTTTTTGAAAAAAAGGAATCGAAGATTATTCTTGTTCTTATATAATTTCTATGTATGTGAATACGAATTCTTTTTTGTTATTCTCCGCAATCAATCCTCTTATTTAAGATCAACATCTTTTGGAGCTCTTCTTGAACGAATCCATTTTTACGGAAAGTTAAAATATCTAGTTAAAGTTAAGGCTTTTGGGGTTATCCTATGGTTTTTCAAAGAACCTTTCCCGCATTATGTTAGGTATCAAGGAAAATCCCTTCTGGTTTCAAAAGGGACATCTCTTCTGATACATAAATGGAAATATTACTTTATCTATTTCTGGCAATGTTATTTTTTTGTGTGGTCTC